ATGGAGATCCAATGAAAAAAAAAGTAAAACAAGAAAATTCTAGTTTTTTAACAGTTTGGGGAACGGAAACAGAACTTCCTTTTGGTCCTGCCCGAACCCTACCTTCTTTTTTTGAACCCATATATAAAGAACTCAAAAAAAATATTCGAAAAGTGAAAAAGAATTATTTTCTACCTCTAAAAGTCAAAGTTTCAAAACCATGGGTTATCAAAATTTTTCCAGTTCTAAAACGAATAATGAATAAACTTGAAAAAGTAAACCCAATTTCTTTATTTGAATTCAAGAAGGTGAAAGTATATGAACCAAATGAAAATGCAAAAGATTCAAAAGATAATAATAAGATTATTCCTGAATCGACCATGCAAATTCAATCTATGAATTGGACAAATTTTTTATTCATAGAAAATGAAATGAAAGATCTTGCTGATAAGACAATCATAATCAGGAATCAAATAGAAGAAATCGCAAAAGAAAAGAAAAAAATAGTTCCAGCCTATGATGATAAAAGACCAGAATTAAAGAAAGATATTTGGCGGATATTCAAAAGAATAAATACTCGATTAATATGCAAATCACATTATTTTATGAAATCTTTCATTGAAAAAATATACATGGATATCCTGCTATGTATGGTTAGCATTTCGAAGGTCAATGCACAACTTTCAACAAAAAAAATTATCAATGAATCCATTTACAACGATGAAAGAAATCAAGAAGGAATTGATGAAACAGATCAACATACAATGAACTTTATTTCGACTATAGAAAAAGAAAAGGACTTTTCTAATCCTAGTAATAATTTAAATACTTATTACGATTTATCTTCCTTGTCCCAAGCATATGTATTTTACAAAATATCACAAACCCAATTACTTAACAACCATCACTTTAGATCTGTACTTCAATATCGCGGTACCCATCCTTTTATTAAGGACAAGAATAAGTATTATTCTATAACCCGAGGAATATTGAACTCCAAATCAAGGTATAAGTATAAGAAAATAAAGAAGCCTGGAATGAATGAATGGAAAAACTGGTTAAAGGGTAATTATGCATACAATTTATCTCAGAGCAAATGGTCTCGATTAGTATTAGTAGCGAAAAAATGGCGAAAAAAAATCAATAAAAATTGTACGATTAACAATAAAGAATCAATGAAATTTTCTTCATATAAAAAAGAAAAAGACCGATCAATTCATTACAAAAAAGAAAATTTCTATACAGTGTATTTATGGCCGAATAAAAAAGAAAAATTAAAAAAGCAATATGTACATGATTTTTTATCACATAAATATATATATTATGATTATGGGGATAGTAAAGATTCCTTTATTTCTGAACCAAAATTACAACTAAAAAAGAACCCAAAAATTCCATATAATTTCAACACGCAGAAACCTGAATTGTTTTCTGGAATTGATAATTCTATAGAAAAAAATTATGTTTTTAATAAACATCAAAATATGAATAGGAAATATTTTAATTGTAGAATTCTACATTTTTACCCGAAAAACACTATTGATGTAAACAATATCGATATTATCGACTTTACAAATGTACATATCAGTGCCAAACTTGAAAAAAATGCTAAGACTCAAAAAATAAATATTAATATAAAAAAATTGAAAAAAAAAAATCTTTTTTTCCTTACAAAACATCAAGAAAAAGAAACAAATCTATACATATACAAAAAAAACAACTCCAATCAAAAAAACTTTTTTGATTGGATGGGAATGAATCGAAAAATAATTTTTTGTAAAAAAAAAAAATCAAATCTTAAACTTGGGTTCTTCCCTGAATTCAGATTTCCTTTTGATACATATAAGACATATAAGACTAAACCGTGGATCATCCCAACCAAATTACTTCTTTCTAATCAGAATTTAGATGGAAAAAAAAACACACAAGAAAAAAACGAGGAAAAGGTAAATCCTGTGTCAGATACAAGTAAACAAAACAAACAAAAGCCTCTTCAAAAGGATTATGCGAAATCTGAAAGTAAAAAGAAAAAACAATCTAAGAAAGGCAAGGAATCAGAACTAGATTTATTCCTAAATAAATATTTAATTGTTCAATTAAGATGTAGCAACTTCGTTAGTCATAAAATGACAAGAAATATCAAGGCATATTGTTTCTTACTTAGATTGATGGATCCAAGTTCTATAGCTCTAGCCTTAATTCGAAGAAAAGAGATGGATCTAGATGCAATCCTTAATAAGGACAATCTAACTCTTACATACTTTTTAAAAAAAGGAATATTGATTATCGAATCAATTCGTCTAGCTTCTATAACGGGTGGAAAATTCATTATGTATCAAACCATAAGTATTTCATTGATCAATAGCGAAAAGAGTAAGCACCAAATAAATATAAAATACAACAAAAAAAAATATGTCAATAAGAATAATTTTAATAAATCTACTGAACAACATGGAAATATACTTGTGAATGGGAATCAAGATTATTATGATCTCATTGTTCCTGAAAATATTCTATCTCCTAGACGTCGTAGAAAATTGAGAATTTTGATTTGTTTCAACTCTCCTAATTGGGATGTTGTGAATAGAAATCCAATATTTTACAATGAAAACAATATAAGAAACTCCACACAATTTTTGAATGAAGACAAGGGTCTTAATCTTAATATGGATTCAAATATAAAATATAAGCTCTTTCTTTGGCCCAATTACCGATTAGAGGATTTAGCTTGTATGAATCGCTATTGGTTTGATACCAATAATGGTAGTAATTTCAGTATATCAAGGATACACATGTATCCACGATTTAGAATTATCTAATTATCTAATAGTATATTTGATATACTTTATGTTACATGTCAATATTCACATGCCATTTTCCGTAGATGAAAAGCAAAGGATAACATATATCCTTTGCTACTTTAGGTACATAAACATAACATAATATGTATTTACTTGTGTATCAATTCAATCTAGAAAGAAATTTACAGAATCTTTTTAGGTGCAAATTAGGTGCAAAAAAAGATTCTCTTTGGTAAATGTGTAAATGTATTATCCTTTTCTATCCAAATCCAATTTTCAATTGGATTTGGATAGAATCAAATAAAAAAAAACTATTTGGAAATGAATAAATTTGTATTTTTGTGTGTACTAGATTAAATAAAAAATGGAAATAACATAATAATATTAAAAATAATATATATATTATTTTCTTTTTCCTAATCGGAAAAATCCGTGGAAAAGAAAAAAAAAAAAAAGTTTTTTATGGTAAAAAATTCATTCATTTCACTTATTCCACAAGAAGAAAAAGAAGAAAACAGAGGTTCCGTTGAATTTCAAGTATTGAGTTTCACAAATAAGATACGAAGACTTACTTCACATTTGAAATTGCACAAAAAAGATTTTTTATCAAAAAGAGGTCTACAAAAAATTCTGGGAAAACATCGACGTATGCTGGCCTATTTGTCAAAGAAAAATGGAGTACGTTATAAGAAATTAATTGATGAATTGGATATTTGAGAACCAAAAAATTGTTAATTTCATTGTTTGGATTATTGAATTAGTAATTATTAGATTTTAAATTTTGACGAATCTACTTTTTTTTTTGAGGAATTCGTGAAATAATGAATTAAGGAAGAAAAGGTATGACTGTACCGGCTAAAAAAAAAGATTTTATGATCGTTAATATGGGTCCTCACCACCCATCAATGCATGGTGTTCTTCGACTAATTGTTACTCTCGATGGTGAAGATGTTATTGACTGTGAACCTATATTGGGTTATTTACACAGGGGTATGGAAAAAATAGCGGAAAACCGAACAATCATACAATATTTGCCTTATGTAACACGTTGGGATTATTTAGCTACTATGTTCACAGAGGCAATAACGGTAAATGCACCAGAACAACTGGAAAATGTTCAAGTACCTAAAAGGGCTAGCTATATCAGAGTAATTATGCTGGAACTGAGTCGTATAGCTTCTCATTTGTTATGGCTTGGACCTTTTATGGCGGATATCGGTGCACAGACTCCCTTTTTTTATATTTTTAGAGAGAGGGAATTGATATATGATTTATTCGAAGCTGCCACAGGTATGCGAATGATGCATAATTATTTCCGCATCGGAGGCGTAGCAGCCGATCTACCTTATGGCTGGATAGATAAATGTTTAGATTTTTGTGATTATTTTTTAACAGGGATTCTTGAATATCAAAAACTTATTACGCAAAATCCTATTTTTTTAGAGCGAGTCGAAAGAGTGGGCATTATTGGTGGGGGGGAAGCGATAAACTGGGGTTTATCGGGACCAATGTTACGAGCTTCTGGAATACAATGGGATCTTCGTAAAATTGATAATTATGAGTGTTACAATGAATTCGATTGGGAAGTCCAATGGCAAAAAGAAGGAGATTCATTAGCTCGTTATTTAGTACGAATGGGTGAAATGAGGGAATCCATAAAAATTATTCAACAGGCTCTAGAAGGAATTCCTGGCGGACCCTATGAAAATTTAGAAGTGCGGCGCTTTGATAAAGCAAAAAATTTCGAATGGAATGATTTTGAATATAGATTTATTAGTAAAAAACCTTCACCCAATTTTGAATTGTCGAAACAAGAACTTTACGTAAGAGTGGAAGCCCCAAAGGGGGAATTAGGAATTTATTTGATAGGAGACAATAGCATTTTCCCTTGGAGATGGAAAATTCGTCCACCCGGCTTCATAAATTTACAAATTCTTCCTCAACTAGTTAAAAGAATGAAATTGGCTGATATCATGACGATACTAGGTAGTATAGATATCATTATGGGAGAAGTTGATCGTTGAAATGATAATTGATACGACAGAAGTACAAACTATCAATTCTTTTTCTACATCGGAATCCTTAAAGGAGATCTATGGGCTCATATGGACTTTTGTACCCATTTTAATCCTTATATTGGGAATTACAATAGGGGTACTAGTAATTGTGTGGTTGGAAAGAGAAATATCTGCAGCGCTACAACAACGTATTGGGCCTCAATATGCTGGCCCCTTGGGAATTCTTCAAGCTTTGGCAGATGGAACTAAACTACTTTTAAAAGAAGATCTTATCCCGTCTAGAGGAGATGTTCGTTTGTTTAGTGTTGGACCGTCTATAGTAGTTATATCTATTCTAGTAAGTTATTTAGTAATCCCTTTTGGGTATCGTCTTGTTTTAGCCGATCTCAGTATAGGTGTTTTTTTATGGATCGCCATTTCAAGTATTGCTCCTATCGGGCTTCTTATGTCAGGGTATGGATCGAATAATAAATATTCTTTTTCAGGTGGTCTGCGAGCTGCTGCTCAATCCATTAGTTATGAAATACCATTAACTCTATGTGTATTATCAATATCTCTACGTGTGATTCGTTGAATATCAAATTTATACTTCTTTCCTTTACTTCTAGTAAAGAAGTGGAATGAATTAAATGGATATTTTTTTTTTTATCCATGATTCAGGTCAATGAGTTAAACCAAATAGTTATATGAGTGAAACAAAACAACTTATAAATTTGTAGTAAGAAGATCAAATCTCACTTCATATGTACAAGAAAAAAATTGAAGTAAACATAAACCGTGTAAAAAGGTTACCCCAAGATTGAGATTCGTCATCATATCTTGAAGCGGGTATAAAAGATCGACTGTATGGAGTTTTCATTACTGTCTTGTATTTATTAACATGCCGTAGATCAATCAAAAATCAGTGGACAATTAGGAACACAAAAGTACACAAAAGATTAGTAATGGAGATAATATAAGGTATAAAAAAAAATATTTCTGCATAAAATGAATCATAATGGAGGCTTTAAATTGGTAGAAATGATCAAGCAGTACTTTCTTATGATTCCGATCTAGAGTAATACTCCTATTCACTGATTAAAAAAATAACTATTCAGAACGAATTAATCTTTTATTTATTTATTTTTCAAAGTACCCGCCTCTGAGATAGAAGAGCAGGAATAAAAGAAATGAAATATAATATTCGAGAATGAAAAAAAAAAAAAAAATTATTCATTCTTTTTCCTATCCATATACATCCAAATAGATGGAATTCTTATCATTATTTATAAACAAATTCCTCTAATTATTCATTTTTTTTTTTTATTTATATAACATAACGAATATTTTATTAAATAGCTTACCGAACAAAACAAGGAGAAATATACTTTGATTATAAGAGATGAGATAAATTCCGAAGCCCTTTTTGATTATTTTAGCAAACGGAATTTCATTGGTTTAATTTGGGACAGATCTTTTTTTTTTTCTACCCTTACCCTAAAACAAAAGGAAGTGATATAAGACCAAACCAGTCCTTACATTTATTTGTGGCCATAGAGGAGCCGTATGAGGCTGAAGTCTCATGTACGGTTTTGAAATAGCGATGGGAACCGTTTTTATCGACTATAATTATCTAATAGTTCAAGTACAGTTGATATAGTTGAAACACAGTCAAAATATGGTTTTGGGGGGTGGAATCTGTGGCGTCAGCCCATAGGATTTATAGTTTTCATAATTTCTTCTCTAGCTGAATGTGAGAGATTGCCCTTTGATTTACCAGAAGCGGAAGAAGAATTAGTAGCAGGTTATCAAACGGAATATTCAGGTATCAGATTTGGTTTATTTTATCTTGCTTCATACCTAAATCTATTAGTTTCCTCATTATTTGTAACGATTCTTTACTTAGGTGGGTGGAAGTTATCTATTCCATATATATCTGTTACTGAACTTTTCGGAAGAAAAAAAGTAGCTGGAGTCTTTGGAATGACAATTGGTATCCTTGTTACATTAGCTAAAGCTTATTTGTTTCTATTCATTTCGATCACAACAAGATGGACTTTACCTAGGATGAGAATGGACCAGCTATTAAATCTTGGATGGAAATTTCTTTTACCTATTTCTTTGGGGAATCTATTATTGACAACTTCTTCTCAACTTGTTTCACTATAAATTAAATAATAGAATATGATAAGAATATTCTAGATTCATAACCCCTTTAAAACAAGAGAAAGAAACATCAATTTATTCATGGATATCTACAATATGTTTCCGATGGTGACTGGGTTCATGAATTATGGTCAACAAACAATACGGGCTACAAGGTACATTGGTCAAAGTTTCATAATTACCTTATCTCATACAAATCGTTTACCTGTAACTATTCAATATCCTTATGAAAAATCAATTACGTCAGAACGTTTTCGCGGTCGAATTCACTTTGAATTTGATAAGTGTATTGCTTGCGAAGTATGTGTTCGTGTATGCCCAATAGATCTACCTGTTGTTGATTGGAGATTGGAAAGAGATATGAAAAAGAAACAATTACTTAATTATAGTATTGATTTCGGGGTCTGTATATTTTGTGGTAACTGTGTCGAGTATTGTCCAACAAACTGTTTATCAATGACTGAAGAATATGAACTTTCTACTTATGATCGTCACGAATTGAACTATAATCAAATTGCATTGGGTCGGTTACCAATATCAGTAATTGGAGATTATACAATTCAAATAGTTATGAATTCGACCAAAAAAAAAATCGATAAAGATAAATCCCTTGATTCAAGAACGATTACCGATTACTAAAATTTTTTTGATATAAAGGATCAAAGCTTTTTTTGTCAATAACTACAAATATAATACTTTTTATTTTTGTACATTTTATACATAATGGATTTACCAGGGCCAACACATGATATTCTTGTAGCATTTCTGGGGTCAGTTCTTCTATTAGGGGGTATGGGAGTTGTATTACTTACCAATCCTATTTATTCTGCTTTTTCGTTGGGATTGGTTTTTGTTTGTATATCTTTATTCTATATTTCATCGAACTCCTTTTTTGTGGCTGCTGCACAGCTTCTTATTTATGTGGGAGCCATAAATGTTTTAATTATATTTGCGGTAATGTTCATGAATGGTTCAGAATATTTTAATGATTCATATTTTTGTACCATTGGAGATGGAGTCACTTCACTGGTTTGTACAAGTATTTTTTTTTCACTGATTACTATTATATCAGATACATCATGGTATGGAATTATTTGGACTACAAGATCAAACCAGATTATAGAACAGGACCTAATAAGTACTGTTCAACAAATTGGGATTCATTTATCGACAGATTTTTATCTTCCCTTTGAACTAATTTCAATAATTCTTTTAGTTTCCTTGATAGGTGTAATTACTATGGCTCGCCAATAATAAATATAGTTAGAATTCAAAAATAAATTAGAGTTATCAAAATTCTAAATATGAAATTAATTAAATATATGATCAAATCAAAAGGTTTAATAATTTTAGTGAAATTTGTTTACTTTCTTTTGTTTTGTAATTATAATTTCTAGTTAATCGAATCCCTTGCATTGTTGATATTGAAATGAATCGAGATTGATAAGGAGTTTGTCAATGATGTTCGAGCATGTACTTTTTTTTAGTGTCTATTTATTTGCTATTGGTCTCTATGGATTGATCACAAGTCGAAACATGATTAGAGCACTTATGTGTCTTGAGCTTATACTAAATTCGGTTAATATTAATCTCGTAACATTTTCTGATATATTTGATAGTCGACAATTAAAAGGTAACATTTTCTCAATCTTTATTATAGCCGTTGCAGCTGCCGAAGCAGCTATTGGACTTGCTATTGTTTCGTCGATTCACCGAAACAGAAAATCAACACGTATCAACCAATCGAATTTGTTGAATAATTAATTCAAATTATCATGATCATATACTAAAATACTCAAAAATATAGGATGAATATAATTATATACAATATATCAATATATATATATTGATATATTGTATATAATTAGTATATATATATAACGTGTATAATATATATATATACTAAATTATACTAAATATATATAGTATATATAATAACTAAGAAAGTATAATTATACATATTATTATGCATATATATTATATAATAAATATATATGAAATTTGATTCAATATCAAATTGACTATTGAATTTCAATTTGACTATTTTACTAGACTATTTTACTAGATTAGTAAAGTATAGTTAATACTAAACAAATTTGTTATATAAATTTAATTTTAGATATTTATATATTGATTTGAATATCAATTTATTTTGTTAGACAATTTTCATTCACACACCCGACTCGTATGATTATAATCTTTGCTTTGAAACGAAAATTGAAGTCTCTTGACTTTTTCTTATGAGCAGATTTATAAAAATATTGATTCTTCCAATTTTAGTAAACCACTGCTTCGTCTGGTGTCTACAATATAACTATTACTTCTATACCAGATTGAAAATTTTTGATGTTCAAACCTGGACTGTTATAGATTAAATGTCACATTCAGTCAAAATTTATGATACATGTATAGGGTGTACTCAATGTGTACGAGCTTGCCCTACGGATGTGTTGGAAATGATACCGTGGGACGGATGTAAAGCTAAGCAAATAGCTTCCGCACCAAGAACCGAAGACTGTGTAGGTTGTAAGAGATGTGAATCCGCTTGCCCAACGGATTTTTTGAGTGTCCGTGTTTATTTATGGCATGAAACAACTCGCAGCATGGGGCTATCTTATTGATACGTTACAAAAAAAAATACACTTGAATTATTTGATTCCTCTTTACCGACAAAAGCCCGTATTCATAATAGAATAATATATTCTATTAAGTACGGGCTTTTGTGGTCAAAAACGTATCTTGTCTTTATCACGAATAATTTTCCTTGGCTAACAATACTTGTTGTTTTACCGATATTCGTTGGCTCTTACATCTTATTTCTTCCTCATAGAGGAAATAAGGTGTTTAAGTGGTATGCTATATGTATTTGCTTGTTAGAACTCCTTTTAATGACCCACATTTTCTGTCATCATTTCCAATTGGACGATCCATTAATCCAATTGGAAGAAGATTTTAAATGGATAGATATTTTGGATTTTCACTGGAGACTGGGAATCGATGGACTTTCCATAGGACCCATTTTACTGACAGGATTTATCACCAGTTTAGCTACTTTAGCAGCTTGGCCAGTTACTAAAAATTCACACTTGTTCTATTTCCTCATGCTAGCAATGTACAGCGGTCAAATAGGACCATTTTCTTCTCGAGACCTTTTACTTTTTTTTATGATGTGGGAGTTAGAATTAATTCCTGTTTATTTACTTTTATCCATGTGGGGAGGAAAGAAACGTCTCTATTCGGCGACAAAGTTTATTTTGTACACGGCGGGGGGCTCCATTTTTCTTTTAATAGGAGTTCTGGGTATGGGTTTATATGGTTCTAATGAACCCACATTAGATTTTGGAAAATTAGCTAATCAATCATATCCTGTGGCATTGGAAATAATATTATATTTTGGATTCCTTATTGCTTATGCCGTCAAATTGCCGATTATACCTCTACATACTTGGTTACCCGATACCCATGGAGAAGCACATTACAGTACATGTATGCTTCTAGCTGGAATCTTATTAAAAATGGGAGCATATGGACTTATTCGAATCAATATGGAATTATTATCCCACGCTCATTCCATATTTTCTCCCTGGTTGGTAATAGTAGGAACTATTCAAATAATCTATGCTGCTTCGACCTCTCTCGGCCAACGGAATTTGAAAAAGAGAATAGCCTATTCTTCTGTATCTCACATGGGTTTTACAATTATAGGAATTGGTTCCATAACCGGAATCGGGCTCAATGGTGCTATTTTACAAATACTCTCTCATGGATTTATTGGTGCTGCACTTTTTTTCTTGACGGGAACGACTTGTGATAGAATAGGTTTTGTTTATCTCGACGAGATGGGGGGGATATCGATCCCAATGCCAAAACTTTTTACCATGTTCAGTAGTTTTTCGATGGCTTCTCTTGCATTGCCAGGAATGAGTGGTTTTGTTGCAGAATCATTAGTTTTTTTTGGAATAATTACTAGTAAAAAATTTCTTTTAATGCCAAAAATACTAATTACTTTTGTAATGGCAATAGGAATGATATTAACTCCTATTTATTTATTATCTATGTTACGTCAAATGTTCTATGGATACAAGTTATTTCATGTTAAAAATTCCAATTTTTTTGATTCTGGACCACGAGAACTATTTGTTTCAATCTGTATCTTTCTACCCATACTAGGGACTGGTATTTATCCCGATTTCATTCTTTCGTTATCAGTTGATAGGGTACAAGCTATACTATCTAATTATTTTTATCGATAGTCTTTTATTAATAATAAGGAAATATAATTCTTTTGTCTTTTTATTTTCCGCTTTAAAACGCCGAATAATGCAAAAGAATAAAATTAAATGAATTAAAAATCTCAATTTAAATCAGATACATGTCGAGTTTTTTAGAACCCTTTGAACAAGGAATGGTTCAAAGGGTTCTAAAAAACTTGCACAAAGAAAGAACTTTCACTATATATAAATATAAGGATGATGTTTTGTTCTTATATGTACTCGTTTTTTTATGTAGTTTATTCGATTATTTATTTGTGTATTTTATTCAAGTAGATGTTAATGTGAATGAACCATAACTATGTAGACCTACCCCTAATAGATTGATTCCAAAATAGCATATCCAAATTATAAAGAATCCCATAGAAGCCACAAGTGCTGAATTTGTACCCTGCAAACTTTGATTTGTTCTAGTTCTAGTATGTAAATAAATTGCGAATATGATCCAAGTAATAAATGCCCAAGTTTCCTTGGGGTCCCAACTCCAATATGATCCCCATGCTTCATTAGCCCATACTGCTCCACAAATAATTCCTATGGTTAAAAAGGTAAACCCTAAACTAATGACACGGTAACTCAAATAATCCAAACGTTGAGTTAATTGATATTTATAATAATTTCGAAATGAAAGAAAAGAAGTGTTTTTATAAACACTTCTTTTTTCATTCCAATAGTTAATCTTACCAAAGAAAAATTTCTTAATTAAGAAATTTTTGACTTTACCATTACAAAAAATATTGATGTTTTTTCGAAATGTAATAACTAGAAGAGCGACTGATAATAATGATCCACATAAAAGAGCAGCATAGCTTAATAACATCATACTTACGTGCATCATTAACCACTGAGATTGTAGAGCGGGTACTAATATTACGGATTGGTGCATTTCAGTTAAAAGACCCGACGTGGCAAAGCCTTGTGTGAAAATAGTACTTGATGCAGTTATTGTGTTTAAATCATTTTTATGATTCCCCATCTTGGAAATGGTATGAATAATGGATAAACTACACGAAAGGAAAATTAATGACTCATATAAATTACTTAAGGGAAAATGTCCCGAAGAAATCCAACGAGAAACCAATAATCCCGTTATAGAGAAAAAAGTAGCTATCATTCCTTTTTCTGATGAATCAGGCAATCCTACGCTTTCGTGGACAAAAAAGGTCATAAAATAAATCGTAATTGTTATTACGATTATCGAAAAAGAGATATGAGTCAATATATGTTCAACAATTGTAAATATCATAAAAAAGACTCCCATTATAGAATTGAAATCGAGAATTGAATACATTAAAGGATCCATTGTGTCTATTTTAGAAGATTTTTTTGATGGAATCGGATGCCGCCACTCGGACTCGAACCGAGATGCTCTAGCACTGCTTCCTAAGAGCAGCGTGTCTACCAATTTCACCATGGCGGCTTACTTGAAATAATAATAGTAAATTTATGTTGAATCGTCGAGATTCAATATAGTTTATAAAACAAAACATTAGAATCGATGAATCTTTATTCATTGAAATTTATATGATAATTTTCATATTTATTAAATAAACAATAAAATAATCTTTAGTTAGTATCATATTGTTGTAAATTCGGTTTTAATAATGAACTCTGGCATACTAAAAACTCAGTTTTCAAAAAAGCAGTTGAAACTCCATAGTTTTAGACTGAGCTATAGAACCGGGAATTGTTCGTTTTCTTTTTTTAGATTCGTTTTATTTATCCAATGTTATTTTATGGATTCAAACAAAACGAAAAAAAAAAAGAAATGTATTTTTTAATGAAGAAAATGAAATAACTAGGATTTTCTATGTATAACAATTTGATTACTAAATCATAAGAATTTATCATTGTCTAACGATTTAGATACCTTCGTATTATTTTATTATTATAAACGTATTAATATCTTTCATTATTTTATTTCATTATATCATTATTTTATTTCATTATATATATATATAATGAAATAAAATAATGATATATAATGAATGGTAAGATTTACCAAATTCATTAGGTTTTTAGTTAAGCATATAACAAATAAAACAACAAAATTTTCATTTATATTACAATCATACTCTACTTTTCACAATAGAAATTTTTTTTTTCCATTGTGAAAAGTATATAGAAAAAAACTCCAAACCCAATATACACACCCTTATTCTACATATCACATCCACATACCTTATATATCACATATATCACAGCAACTAGTTCTAACTGATCCTGTTTGATATTGAGGAGTTCAATACACTAATTAATATTAATCATTATATCTTAAAATATTTGACGTTTTCAGGGTATGTCAATTCCGATTATTCCACGACTTTATTATTTGTTTGCTGTACAAAAAAACTTTTTGAACGTCCGGTAGAAACCGATTTAGCTAAAGAAAAAGCCTTTACTGCAGCTAAATTTCCTTTTTTCTTCCAAATATTTTTACGAATACGTTTTTTTGACATAGAAGTACGCTTTTTGGGGACTGCCATTAAAAAAAGGGTTACTTATTTTTATCATTGTATGTGAAAGACATGTATTGTTTAAAATGAATTGTTCCTTTCCTTTTAGCCCTTATCCATATTTATTCCGTAGTAAAAGTAAAATAGTAAAAAAACATTGAATTTTTCAATTAAAAAAACCTATGAAAACATAAACATATAATAAAATTTATATTAATAAATTGAAACATACACATTAATTTAAATAAAATTTCAAAAGTATATATATGGATCATAGTAATTATGCATATGTATACATACCCTATGACATATATAGTATCGCTAAGAAAAAAAGTACAAGAAAGGAAGGAATTTTTTTTTTTTTTTATTATTAATTGATTAAGGTAAGAATGCCATACTTGTAATTGAAATTACAATTCGAATTAGTAGTTAATCTGTTAACTAAAATATTTGATTACCTAATAACAATAACCTTATTCATTTCCAAATTTAAATATGGATCGTACTATCTATATTCGAATTAAGTATTCCTTTTGGTATAACTCTTTTTCCTTAATACACTATATTATATAATATGCCTATAAATTACCAGGATGGAATATTGTATTATTCCAGTTTTTAGTAGAATGATTCAAAATTTTATTTTTTATTATGGAACATACATATCAATATGCATGGATAATAACTTTTCTTCCACTTCCGGTTACTATGTCAATAGGATTTGGGCTTCTACTTATTCCGACAGCAACAAAAAATATTCGTCGTATATGGGCTTTTCCTAGTATTTTTTTCTTAAGTATAGCTATGGTATTTTCATCCAATTTCTCTATTCAAGAAATAAATGGAAGTTCCATCTATCAATATCTATGGTCTTGGACCATCAATAATGATTTTTCCTTAGAGTTCGGATATTTAATCGATCCACTTAGTTCGATTATGTCAATACTAATTACTACTGTTGGAATCATGGTTTTTATTTATAGTGACAATTATATGTCCCATGATCAAGGATATTTAAGATTTTTTGCTTATATGAGTTTTTTCAATGCTTCTATGTTGGGATTAGTTACCAGTTCCAATTTGATAAAAATTTATGTTTTTTGGGAACTAGTGGGAATGTGCTCTTATTTATTAATAGGATTTTGGTTCACACGACCGACTGCAGCAAGTGCTTGTCAAAAAGCTTTCGTAACTAATCGTGTAGGGGATTTTGGTTTATTATTAGGAATCTTAGGTTTTTATTGGATAACAGGTAGTTTTGAATTTCGGGATTTGTTCGAAATAACTAATAACTTGATATACAATAATGGGGTCAGTTCTTCGTTTGCTACTTTGTGTGCCTTTTTATTATTCCTCGGTGCAATTGCTAAATCTGCGCAATTCCCCCTTCATGTATGGTTACCTGATGCAATGGAAGGACCTACTCCTATCTCGGCTCTTATACACGCTGCTACCATGGTAGCAGCGGGAATTTTTCTTGTAGCTCGACTTCTTCCTCTTTTCATATCCATACCTTACATAATGAATATTATTTCTTTAATAGGTGTAATAACAGTACTATTAGGAGCTACCTTGGCTCTTGCTCAAACAGATCTAAAAAGAAGTTTAGCCTATTCTACAATGTCTCAATTGGGTTATATTATGTTAGCTCTAGGTTTAGGTTCTTATCGAGCTGCTTTATTCCATTTGATCACTCATGCCTATTCTAAAGCTTTATTATTTTTGGGATCTGGGGCCATTATTCATTCAATGGAACCTGTTGTTGGATATTCACCAGAAAAAAGTCAGAATATGATTCTTATGGGCGGTTTAAAAAGATATGTTCCAATTACAAGAACTACTTTTTTAGTAGGTACACTTTCTATTTGTGGTATTCCACCTCTTGCTTGTTTTTGGTCCAAAGATGAAATTCTTAATGAGAGTTGGTTGTATTCACCAATTTTTGCAATAATAGCTTGTTTCACAGCAGGATTAACTGCATTTTATATGTTTCGCGTTTATTTACTTACTTTTGATGGGCATTTGCGCATAAATTGTAAAAATTACAGTAGCACCGATAATAGTTCGTTCCATTCAATATCTCTATGGGGAAAAGAAGTACCAAAAGAAGTTAATAGAAATTTTCTTTTATCAAAAATGGAAAATATGGTGTTACTTTTCTCAAAGGATAGATATAAAATATCTAGTAATCTAAAAAAAAGAAGACCATATTCTTTCGAAAAAAAGTACACTTATATTTCTATGTATCCTCACGAATCGGACAATACTATGCTATTTCCTCTGTTTGTTTTGGTACTATTTACTTTGTTTGTTGGAACAATAGGCATTCATTTTGATTATGGAATAATATATTTTGATATATTATCAAAATGGTTAACTCCATCGACAAATCTTTTACACCCAAATGCGAGTTATTCTGTGGATTGGTATGAATTTTTGACAAATGCAATTTTTTCGGTAAGTATAGCGATTTTTGGACTATTAATAGCATATGTTTTATATGGGTCTGCTTATTCATTGTTCCAGAATTTGGAATTAATTAATTCCTTTATAAAAGGAGGTCCTAAAAGAATTTTCTTGGACAAAATAAAAAATGGAATATATAATTGGTCCTATAATTGTGGTTATATAGATATTTTTTATACTAGAGTTTTTACTGTGGGTATAAGGGGATTAACTAAACTAACTCAGTTTTTTGATAGAAATATAATTGATGGAATTATAAATGGGGTTGTTGTTGCAAGTTTATTTATAGGGGAAGGAGTCAAATCTATGGGAGGTGGACGAATTTCTTCTTATCTATTTTTGTATTTATTTTATGCATCGATATTTTTATTCATTTTTTTATTCTTTCTTTTATAATTTATTTTTAATTTAATAATTTTCTATTTTTATTTTTAAATTGTGATAAAAAATCATGTACATATTGCTTTTTTAATTTTTCTTTTTTATTCGGCCATAAATACACTGTATAGAAATTTTCTTTTTTGTAATGAATTGATCGGTCTTTTTCTTTTTTATATGAAGAAAATTTCATTGATTCTTTATTGTTAATCGTACAATTTTTATTGATTTTTTTTCGCCATTTTTTCGCTACTAATACTAATCGAGACCATTTGCTCTGAGATAAATTGTATGCATAATTACCCTTTAACCAGTTTTTCCATTCATTCATTCCAGGCTTCTTTATTTTCTTATACTTATACCTTGATTTGGAGTTCAATATTCCTCGGGTTATAGAATAATACTTATTCTTGTCCTTAATAAAAGGATGGGTACCGCGATATTGAAGTACAGATCTAAAGTGATGGTTGTTAAGTAATTGGGTTTGTGATATTTTGTAAAATACATATGCTTGGGACAAGGAAGATAAATCGTAATAAGTATTTAAATTATTACTAGGATTAGAAAAGTCCTTTTCTTTTTCTATAGTCGAAATAAAGTTCATTGTATGTTGATCTGTTTCATCAATTCCTTCTTGATTTCTTTCATCGTTGTAAATGGATTCATTGATAATTTTTTTTGTTGAAAGTTGTGCATTGACCTTCGAAATGCTAACCATACATAGCAGGATATCCATGTATATTTTTTCAATGAAAGATTTCATAAAATAATGTGATTTGCATATTAATCGAGTATTTATTCTTTTGAATATCCGCCAAATATCTTTCTTTAATTCTGGTCTTTTATCATCATAGGCTGGAACTATTTTTTTCTTTTCTTTTGCGATTTCTTCTATTTGATTCCTGATTATGATTGTCTTATCAGCAAGATCTTTCATTTCATTTTCTATGAATAAAAAATTTGTCCAATTCATAGATTGAATTTGC